TTCCACTATTATTAATAAACAATAATGGAATAATTCCTTCATATTCATAGAGATAGGGGACATAATTCACATGGATATAGTAAGTCTCGCTTGGGCTGCGTTAATGGTAGTCTTTACATTTTCCCTCTCACTCGTAATATGGGGAAGGAGTGGACTCTAGAGATACTACGAATTGAGTTGGGGAATCAAACTGTATCACTTTTTTTATCGATTTTTTATAGATCGTTCCGCAAAGCCTAAATAATTAAATTATTGAATATATTCAATTCATTAATTTAATTCAATTTAGAATTAATAAATTAAAATAAAAAACATTTTAGAATTAATAAATTAAAAAACATTTTCATTTCGAAATTCTATTGGCTTGGATTCTAGTGGCGTAATTGGATTCGATTCATATTATATATGAATAATACTTTTTTTACAATCCAAATCAAACAAATATTTCAAGAATTCACATATTTGTATTTTGAAAGGGAGGGGGATGGGGATATGGATGATAGGAAATTTATTACAACCGAAGCCCCCCTAAATTTCCTATTTTCCGGACCCCTTTTTGCTTTTTGTTTGTTTTTATTGTCCTTTTTTTTACTGTTCAACGAGAGAAGAACGAAGTTCTGCTATTTATATTTAATAGGAGCTTGCCTTGGGGGAGTGGCATATTTCGCACTTACCACTTTTTTATTGTTTTGTAAATTTTATTTATGCGGTGCTTTATTGACTCGTTTCCTATCATGACTGAAGGATTCAAAATCGATGGGATAACCCTTTTCGAAATCCGAAGAAGTTACCATAGAACTCCTTGGATTATCTTTCAACCGCTCAATAAATTACTTCTTCGAAATGCTAAAAAACAAGATTACTTTATTATTTTCTATTTTTTTTATTAACATTAACTTGATTTTTTTTTAGAAATATATGCCCGATATTGTTTTTCCTTCATTGATTTGATTCTTTTTTTAATGGATACCGGGATTCATATTGAAAATAATCAGAAATCTAGAAATTAGAAAATCATAAGAGTTGCCTTTCGATTATTTCAGATCGATTGGAATCAACAAAATAGATAAAGGAAAGAAATAGATGAAGCAAAGAAATAGAATTGAGATACTATGTACATTCCGTATATTTAATTGATATTAAATTGTAGATTGATCTCGATTCCGTTTGTATCTTTATACATTACAATAATAAGAATAGATAGTATGGTCGAAAGATTTATAAATGAATCTTTCGACCATACTATCGGATCTCATAGGCTACTTCTGATTCTAGTTCGTTCATTTCATTTACGATGGCAAATTGAATTTTTTTAGTTCAGCTCTTAAATCATTGATAAGAACTAAGAAATCAAGTTTCATTCAAATTAATCACCTTGACTTACCGTTTTTACGTATATTATAAGCAAAAAAGCAGTAGGAACTAGAATGAACAGTGCAGTAGCAATAAATGCAAGAATATTTACTTCCATAATCTCATCGTTTCGTTTTTTTTACTTCGCAATAACTCGGGATTTAATCCCATAGAGATGATAAATCTTTCGCTTGGAAATTCAAGCGGATCCGATTCAATATCATGAATAACAATATCTGACCTATCAAGTCGATTCATTGTCGAGAATTGAATAGTATAACATAGGCGGATCTTTTATCCATATACCAATACAACCTTCGATTCCTGATTCACTCAAAAGAATTCCTTGCCTTTAACTTGAATTTTGATTTATCATTCCTTTCTTTCTATTCTGTCTTTTCAATAACCTACCGCCTTCTTGTACAACCATCTAACCACCTTCCACTTCCATTGTTTCCAAATGGTTTACAAATAAACCCAAACAAACACTAGACAGAAAATAGAAAAAGGGAAATGAAGGAGTTAAGTTTGAAATTGCTTTTTTTAATGATCTAATTTAATTTTCTTGGAAAACAAAGAAAAAGAAGTGTCATAAAGACGAGTGCTGGTATAAAAAATAAGGTATTCCATCAAATTTATTTAAAGTTTGTTCTTTATTCGACAAAGACCCCTACCCTTAACAAAAAGATTATTCATTCCCTCTCTAAGAGGGGCTGGCGAGATCCTTGTTGGATCTTTATTTTCTTAAGTTTATTAAGAATATCTCCTTTCCTTGGATTAGGAATCGAACGCATATATCAAAAGTTCGGCGTGACATTGGAATGAGTATGATACCCGATTCTATTACATACACGGATCGGGAGCAGTCGAAAAAAAAACCAGACCCAACACGGGCATCCCTTGAAATCCGGAATATGGTGCTACCACTAATTGTAGCAATTCACACATGTCCCTTTCTCATCAACTGGTACCGATTGATGATAAATGCGAAATGAAAAAGAAGGATACCACTGGGAATGAAACTATACCATCTGTACCCAGTTTAACAGAAAATGGAAAGATATATTGATGTATTTTTTTTATTGGATTTGGATACGTCGGGACTGACGGGGCTCGAACCCGCAGCTTCCGCCTTGACAGGGCGGTGCTCTGACCAATTGAACTACAATCCCGGAGAAATAAAATGTACAGCATCATTTTCTTATCATTTCATTCAAACCATTTCTATTTCAAACCTTTTCTATTTAGATTAAAAGTGTCCTGTTGTAACAGAGACGTGAGTGATATCCACATGAATATACACTTTAATGAAAGTTGCATGGATTATTGATTATTAGTAATACTTTCGTTATTGCCAAATCGATTGAGAATCCATTTTTCAATGAAAAAAAAAGAGTATTTTTGTCTTTACTTTATTCTTTTCATTAGACTTTATACGTAATAATACTAATCAGGATCGTTGGCAAGATCAGAATCCGAATTTATGGGACCAACTAAATCGAACAAATAAAAAACTAAATAGCGGCGGGGATATATCAGAAAATTTTCCTTTTTTGATTCTTTCGTATCTGCCCTTTTTGGAAAACAAGAGGGGTTATTTCATTTCACGGTGAATCCGCGAATTCTTATTATTGGGCCGAGCTGGATTTGAACCAGCGTAGACATATTGCCAACGAATTTACAGTCCGTCCCCATTAACCGCTCGGGCATCGACCCAGGAAGAATCAATTCTAGTCTTATTGATAATCCACGATCAACTTCTTTTCGTAGTAACCTACCCCCAGGGGAAGTCGAATCCCCGCTGCCTCCTTGAAAGAGAGATGTCCTGAACCGCTAGACGATAGGGGCATACTTGCCTGACCGCCATCATACTATGCTCATAGTATGAGCAGTTTTTTGAAATTGTCAATATAATGGAATGGTATGACTAGATCCGAAGGATCTTTACGCCTTTTCTGATCCCATACCATAGCATTTTTTGATTCGTATTCGTCATTTATATTCATGAATCACTCATTCTAATCTTCATTCTATTCTAGAAAATTGATATTAAAAAAAATAATAATAAAAATAGGAGGAAGCGAAGGGCTTTTTGCGGAAGTGATTGGTTCGGCATAAAAGAAGGTTAAACTTCATTTCTTCCACTTATTCACTTCTTGTTAAGATTAAGATGAGAGCGTCGTATCCCTATATCACACTAAGCCAGGAAATTAACAAATGAGAAATCTGAAAATCTAGGAACGGGGATTAACAAGTTATCGAAAATTGTTTTTTCTCTAAAAATTTTGTTCAGAGGACAAACCAAATCTCTTCATCACATGCTTCAATGAAATATCTTGGATACACTCGAATTGGTAGGTACATGTATCAATCATCAAATTAATTTCGTTTCGTTCTGATGGGGATCAGGTCAATTCAAGTCAATTCCATTAGAGGGTTGGTCTTGAAATAATTGTTGATATTTATCAAATCCAATATCAATAAACCAAAATTACCTTATACTTATACTCCTTAAGTAAATCCAAATTCTCGTTACCGAAGGGGCCGCAAACCAGTATGAGTTTACGGTATATACTTATAATATATATACATAGATAGATAGATCTATCTTATTCGTCTACTGACTCATTCAGTAATTGAATCAAATGGCCCTTTTAACTCAGTGGTAGAGTAACGCCATGGTAAGGCGTAAGTCATCGGTTCAAATCCGATAAGGGGCTTTTTTTTTGGCCTTGGCCGTTTTCATAAAAAAACTCAAGCGGTAATATTCATATTTAAACGAGGAATAAACATGCTATTTGTTTTTGTAATTGTAATAAAAAAGAGTAACCAACTATATAAGAATGTAATTCTAAACTATATAATTTAATGATAATAAGTTACTCTTAGAATGAGTTCTAGTATACTAATTAGAATAGTCATTCTAGTTAGAAAAGAAAGTTGAACATTTGTTTATTATAATGAGTAATGATAATTCGTCTCTTCAATCGCCAAATATTTTTCTTTTCCATTATTCCAGTCAAATCCATTCTAAAGATCTAAAGATTAGAAATCAACAAAAGAAAAAGTAAGTGGACCTAACCCATTGAATCATGACTATATCCACTATTCTGATATTAAAATTTCAAATTCGATAGATATGAAATTGGAACAGTAGATCTTTTTTTATTTCATATTTCTTTTGACTCTACAGGAATCTGTCGATATTTCCGATTAAATCTTCTTGTTCCTCGACGTTCCATAGTAATAACTTGATATTCCGTTCCTCCACAGAAAAAGGTTTATGCCCAGTTACAACACAAGGGATATTTCCAATATCTTTTGATTCCCGAACACAAGAAGATCCATTGGGATTTCTATCTAATATTCTGATTTCTATCTATCTAAGATTTAGATAGATAGAAATCAGATCGTGGCTTCATGTATCAAATATTTTCATATCAATGCATACGATCTTTTTGTTCCGACAATGTGAGGAGAGTGGATGTGAGAAAGAAACTTTCATTTCCAGTCTCCTATTATTTAATTTAATATTGTATTGAATTGAAAAATAGGAAATTCTCTTTTTGTCTCTGACATATATCTGACATAGAAAAGTAAATAGAAAAGTATTCGAAGTGTATTTCTTGCTCCGACCCGCGAAAAAA